CTATTTCTTCCTATTTTGGCTTCTATGAAGTCTCTTTCTTTGCTACAGCTAATAAAAATCGTTGCTTTGTACGATAAATATGTAGAAAGCCTATTTTCGTTCTAGTATTTACTGGCGGATTGGATCTTTCTTTCCCTCTTTCTATAGTGGAGATAGTCGCACGTAATGACAGATCACGGCCATATTATTAAAAGCTTGTGGTAAGAATGGGTTTCGTTCGAGTGCCCGGAAATAATATTCCAAAGCTTTCGTATGTTCTCCGTTGCTTGTGTGGATAAGGCCTATGTTATAAAGTATATAACTTCGATCATAGGGATCAATTTCGAGTCGCATAGCTTCATAATAATTCTGTAAAGCTTCTGCATAATGTCCTTCGGATTGAGCTGACATCCGTTACGGTTGTTCATTCTATTCAAATAATCCCCGTTCCAGAACCGTACGTGAGATTTCAATCTCATACGGCTCCTCCCTTCTGTGCATAATGAATGATAAGAATTGATGGAATCCAAAAAACAAGATATTGCAAGATTCTCATTATGAACTGACAGGGACTAGTATTTTTACAAGAAATCTCTAGCCAGCCTTCCTGCAAAAGGCCTTTATCTTAACATCCATCGTATTGGTGGTAGATAGAAAAGGTAACTCCAACAATTGTTTTGTCCTCAACGCCCCCTATTTCCAGGAATTAGTCACTTCAACAGACTTCGATGGTTCTACGGGTATCCAAAGTACGAACGAGATGGATGTTTGTTGTCCCAACCACTCTTGTTTGTTAGTCCCGATCCCGATAAGGAAAGGGGGTAAGTTCTAACTAAAGTTTTCGTGTTGTTGATTCCTAGGTGTAGTGCTTCTTCCTCTATGCCGCCTATTGGTATTAGTGGAGTAAGATTGACTTGTAAGAACCTATAGGTGGAACCTTTCGCTCAATACTCAAATTGAAAATGCAAGCATTTAAGGCTGGATCACTCGGGGATACACGATCGAAGGAATTGTTCGATTTTCAAACTTCACCTTCACGAAGCGTAGGTTTCTTTCAGGTTTGTTTTAATTTAATATAATAATATATATACTAATAGAATAATCTTTTTTCGTTCTATCCCGAATCATGCGTCTTTCTCGCTCGTAAGACTGAGACTGGTAAATCAAATCGCACCATCTCTGTAATAGGTAAATGCCTCTTTTTCTCCTGAAGTTGTTGGAATTATTCGTAATAAGATATTGGCTACAATTGAAGAGGTCTTATCAATAAAATTTCCATTTATCCGTGATCTAGGCATCGTTCACAATCCACTCCCTAATTCTTCTCATTACCCCTCGTGGGAAAAGAATCCCACAAACAAATGAATTGTACAGTACAAAATAACACTAAAAAGATTCGTTAAAAAAAAAACGAAAAAGATGTGGACCTTCCACTCAAATTGTTACTTTTTGACAGGGATAGAAAGGAAATATTTGAGATTGGATTTCATCCAAATGGAGTAGTATACGAATGAACGGAACTATTTCATCGACGTGGAAGAATCAAGGAATTTTTCCTACAGATTCTGATAACTCCAGAAGTTTTGATTGGATTCTGATCCATCTTAAGAGGAAAACGCATCGAATAATCATTCTACAAGTAAACTGATCTATTTTTTTTATGCATGTTTTTTGATCCCCCGAGCCACGAATCTTTCTTTTTTTGACTTAAAGTTTTCTATTTTGCTATTTCAAATTGTTCGCATTGATGCGTCAGATCTATACTGCAGTAATAGGAATAACTCGCGATTCACTCGGTTTCTAGGCCATAATCAGAACATCTGATTTTGTAGGAGAGATGGCCGAGCGGTCCAAGGCGTAGCATTGGAACTGCTATGTAGGCTTTTGTTTACCGAGGGTTCGAATCCCTCTCTTTCCGTCCCTTGCCGGAATTCACGAACCTTATTGACCACAATGTATCAAATCAAATAACAACGAATACTTCCAGCAAGTAAAGTCGATACTTTTTTTGATATACATTCTAGATTACTCATTTTTGTAGTTTTCTAGTACGGAAAAATACTGGAAAGATCGGCCAAGGAAGTCAAATATCCCCGACGATGTATTTATGATACATAACGGGGAACCCCCCCCTATCTTAGGTCGATTTACTTTGTTGAAAAAGGGGCCAAAATTTCCGAACCTTTGTTCTTTTAGTTAGGTTCAAGTTTGACGGGAATAATATTCTACAACTCGCAACTCTTCGATTTTCAAACCAACCCGACGACGATTTATTATTTGCTTGACTAATCCTTTATATTGGGATGCGTGAAGAGTCAAATGTTCTGGCAATTTCTTTTTCTTTTGGGAGGATGAAGCAAGAGAATTTTGCATGAGAGCTCTGGTTTTTTGTGCATCCTTCGTTGTAATAATATCTCTGGGTTTGCAGCGATAACTTGGTATATCTACAAGACAACCATTAACTAAAATATGTCTATGATTAACTAATTGACGGGCCCCAGGAATGGTCGAAGCCATACCC